GATCCATCTGGATCCAAAGCATCAATTCCAACTTCAACAAAGATTGGGCTGAAAATCAAAAGCGAAACTGCTTTATTTCAAAATCATTTACATTTAATATATAGGATGAATCCATTATTATATAGGATGAATCCATTATTTCGATCCGTTAGTTGTTTTGTTGCTGAATTGAGTGAATTTCCATATACATAAAACAGAAAAGACCCCCAAAAGAGTTTCGTTTTAGGGTTGTTACATCTGCGTCTGCTTTGGCTCAAATCAGCGTTCTGAAGAAACTTCAGTGAAGTTATGTTAGAGAAAAAAGAGGATTTTTAACTTTTTCTCTCCTGCTGATAAAGCATTCATTCTTTATCTTTAGTTCATTTCTCAAAAAATTTCAATTGGTACACGCAAAAAATAGGCCAATTCGGCAGCTTTTTGTTCAATTTCTCGTGGCGTAAAATTATCATCAGTGCGAGTCAAGGGAATGGCCCCCTGTCCTCGGATTTCCATATAAAGAACACGACGAGCATAAATACCCTCTTTAACTTCTATTCGGACAGACTGAATATCGTTTATTAGAAATCGTAGGAAGACACGACGATTTTTTCCAGGGAATCCCCAACGAAAAAGACACACTATTCCTTCTTTTCTATCGAATCGATCATAACCACTACCTACATTCCACGAAATTGTACACCATAAATAGGCGCTAATAAAAAGACCCGCGACCCCATAAAAAGACATTACAAGCCCTTGTGGAAAAAAAATGATTTGTTGAGACGGAAATAAAGATATCAAATTTTTACCAAGATAACTGGAAGTTCCAACCGATAAGAAGCCTAATGAACCTAAAAAAAGGATAATGGCCCAGCAAAAATTACTTATTTTTCGAGACCCCCTTATAAGTTCTATCCATATATGTTCTGATTGCCAACTCATACTTGATCTGATTTCATTTTATTGGAATTGAGAGCATAGCCCAATGAATTTCATTTTACTGTTTTTGTTTCCGAAATAACTCTCATCAACTAGCACTATTTTGATGTGAACCTTTAGGAATAGTTCATAAAATTGGTTAGATGGAAAAAACCTCTTCACTTCATGACCCTACTAAGGATATCGACATACATATTAATATATGGCCTTTCCATTTTAGACATCCGCCAATCCTGATTCTAGTTGAAAATAGCTAGAATTCATTTACCCATGTAGCATTTTCTGTATGTAGAAAAGCTCTTTCATTTATGTATGTTCGATTTTTGTTCAGCAGAAAACCCATGTTATACCATATTCCAATAAATAGAGACTTTTGTTATCTAAGTTCAAAAAAAAATGAGATTTAGTGCTATCAGATCTAAACAATCTTGTTTTTTTGAACATAAAGAAATAAAGAAGCCATTGCCATTGCCGGAAATACTAGGCCTACTAAAGGCACAAAAATAGAGGGAAAGTTGAAAGTTATCATAGAATGAATACCTCGATTTACTATTTGTACCTAATATTATTATATTGTTTCTATTCTTATAAATATATCTTGTAAGAATTCTAATTAATAATTTTCAATTAAGAATTCTAGAATTAGAATTCTTATTAATTCGATTCTAATTAGTATATTGTAATTATGAGATTTTCATTTTAATTAATATAGATCAAAGTATATATCTAAGTGAGTATATATAATAAGTGCAAGGAATGTAGAACTAACTAAATAGACTTATTCATTTTTCGACATGAAAGACATGTATGATAATTTAGTTTCTTATTCTTCCTCTATTCTTATTCATTTGTTCTTGTCTTCTAATTTAATATTTAATAAAGAAAAGGTTTTTTACAAATTAACAAAAGATTTCTAGGCTTCTTAGTCAAAATGAGAGATATAGAAAAATACACAATTATATATTTTCTATATTTGAATTTATTCGATAATACATACGTAAGAAGGGAAGATGCACTTCGCCTAATTTCACAAAAGCAAGAAGTCATTCTTTTATAGAGGCTTGCTGATTCGTAATCATGAATATTTAGTAATCAGAAATATTAGTAAAAAAAAAAAAGAAAAATTATATGCAACTTGTGATTCTTTCTACAATTAGATCTTATAGATCTTAAGTCACTAAAGAAAACCCCATTCTTCTTATTTTTACTTTGATTCCGATAAACTAACTACGTGTTTACTACAAAAAGCTAATTAAACTGAATACTCTTTGAATTTTTATTTAAAGGAAAGAAAGCGTGGAGTTGAAATAATTCACTCAGAACGCTTTTTAAAGGATTACGTGGTACGATTAGATCGAATAAGCCTTTCTGAAATAAATATTCGGCCGCTTGTGACCCTTCGGGTACTGTTTTATTCAATGTTTGTTCAATTACTCTTTTACCCGCAAATGCAATGTAGGCATTAGGTTCGGCAATAATGATATCCCCCAACATACCAAAACTAGCTGTCACCCCACCCGTAGTCGGAGATGTAAGAATTGGTACATAAAATAGTTTTTTATCTGATTGATAATCGTATAAA